TTAGAATTGAATTTCTATTTAAAATTCATAATTATACCAATTATAACATAATAATTAAATTACATAATAATTAAATAGAATAGAAAATAAAATTAAGTAATAATATAATAATAATAGAAATAATAATATAATTAGAAATAGAATATTAAGATTTCATTTTCTAATTTGAATTCGTTCGTTTGTTTTCTTGATTGTATTCTTTTTTCAACACTAATATTGACAACAGTGTATCAAACAAATATAATCCGATCATGAATAAATCGATCCATTTATTCACGTTACCGTTCCATAGGCTTTTTTTTTACTTCATCAAATAGTGGGTTCGTTGGATTTTCTGTGATACAAACAAGAAGTTCTTTTTTGATTCAAAGGTAAATAGAAAAAAAAAAATAGAAATAATAAAAATAAAAATGTATATAAAAATGTATAAAATAATGTATAACAATAATGTATAACATAGTAAACAAAGAGGTGGTCTATAATTTTGGATTTTCTTTTTTTATTTGAGAAAATTTCTTGTATTTTCATCTGATCTGTTCATTTGTATGTTCAGAATCGATTCGCCTTCGGCATTTTGAATTTTTTTTTTCTTTCTATTTTGATATTTGAATGTCATATTTTATTAGACAATTCAATCTTTTTTTTTTTCTTTTTATTGCGATTGGATCTACACATCCTATTTTCTTATTAATTTTAGTAGGGTTGCTAACTCAATGGTAGAGTACTCGGCTTTTAAGCGCGATTCCATTTTTTACACATTTCTATGAAGCAATTGGTTCGTCCATACCATCGGTAGAGTTTGTAAGACCACGACTGATCCAGAAAGGAATGAATGGAAAAAGCAGCATGTCGTATCAATGGTGAATTCAAAAAATATTTCATTTTTATTGGATCCGGCCAAAATTTTTCTTTGAATTCTTGGCTCGAAACAAAAAAAAATTCAGTTGGGTTGAATTAATAAAGGGATAGAGCTTGGCGGCTCCAATTATAGGGAAACAAAAAGCAACGAGCTTTCATTTTGAATTTGAATGATTCCCCCATCTAATTGTATGTTAAAAATAGATTAGTGCTTGATGGGGGAAAAGCTTTTCCCACGAATGGATTATTGAGTTTTGTTATGAGTCCTAACTATTAGCTATTCTCCATTATGAGGTGGCGATAAATGTGTAGAAGAAATAGTATATTGATAAAGATATTCTTTTTTTTTCCAAAATCAAAAGAGCGATTGGGCTGAGAAAATAAAGGATTTCTAACTAGCTTGTTATCCTAGAACAATTAGATGGAAAAAGCGAGGAGAGAGAGTCCGTTGATGGGTTTTACTTGTTTTCTAGGTATCTATTCCTATTCATTTTTGATTCTAATTCGAATATAGAATACTCTGTTTTGACTGTATCGCACTATGTATCATTTGATAATCCAATGAATCCCTGATCCTTTGACCAAATCGAATTTCAAAAATGGAAGAATATCAAGTATATTTAGAACTAGATAGATCTCGCCAACAGGACTTCCTATACCCACTTATATTTCGGGAGTATATTTATGGACTCGTTTATGGTCATGATTTAAATATAAATAGATCAATTTTGGTGGAAAATGTAGGTTATGACAATAAATCTAGTTTACTAATTGTAAAACGTTTAATTACTCGAATGTATCAACAGAATCATTTTATTATTTCTGCTAATGATTCTAACAAAAATCAATTTGGGTATAAGAAGAATTTTTATTCTCAAAAAATATCAGAGGTTTTTGCCGTCGTCGTGGAAATTCCATTTTCCCTACAATTAAGTTCTTCCTTAGAGGAGGCAGAAATCGTAAAATCTTATAATAATTTGCGATCAATTCATTCAATTTTTCCGTTTTTCGAGGATAAATTTACATATTTAAATTATGTGTCAGATGTACGAATACCCTATCCTATCTATCTGGAAATCTTGGTTCAAACCCTTCGATACTGGGTGAAAGATGCCCCTTTCTTTCATTTATTAAGGTTCTTTCTTTATGAGTATTGTAATTGGAATACTTTTATTACTCCAAAAAAATCGATTTCTACTTTTTCAAAAAGTAATCCAAGATTTTTCTTGTTCCTATATAATTTTTATGTATGTGAATACGAATCTATCTTCCTTTTTCTACATAACAAATGTTCTCATTTACGATTAATATCTTTTAGCATTCTTTTTGAGCGAATCTATTTCTATGCAAAAATAGAACATCTTGTAGAAGTCTTTGCTAAGGATTTTTCATCTACCTTATCATTCTTCAAGGATCCTTTCATTCATTATGTTAGATATCGAGGAAAATCCATTCTGGTTTCAAAGAATGTGCCCCTTTTGATGAATAAATGGAAATACTATCTTATCCATTTATGGCAATGTCATTTTGATGTTTGGTCTCAACCAGGAACAATCCATATAAACCAATTCTTCGAGCATTCATTTCACTTTTTGGGATATTTTTTAAACGTGCGGTTAAATCTTTCAGTAGTACGTAGTCA